TTAGGAAAAATTAAGAATTAATTTAAAAAAAGGTAGTAATGGCTTAACTAACACTATCTTAAATAGTGGGGTTTTTCTATAAAAACAAACTATTTTTTATTGTCTTTTTTCTCTTTAAATCAAAAATTTAAATTTTTATACTATAATAAATATTTTATTATTAATAAGATATTTATTATATATTATAATTATTTATATTAATATATATATATATGTATATACTTATAAATTAATAAAATATAAATTCTTAAATTAAAAATATATATTATTATTTATATATTATAATAAATATTTTATTATTAATAAGATATTTATTATATAGTTAATTATATTAGTTTAATAAAATATTTATTAATTCCTTCTTTCTTTAAGAGTTAAAAATAAAGAAAGAAGGAATTAGTTAATCTATTATATTTAAATATATTAATAATAATAAATTTATATTATATAATTATAATTAATATTATGAATTAAATGAATGTATTAAATATTTATTTAATATAAATAGGGATTGTTAACTATTATAAATGATTTAATAAGCTGATATAATTGTTATAAATTATAATAAGTAATATATTAATATATAAATAGTTATTAAAATAAATAATTAAGCCTTTGCTTTTTTTTTTGCAGTTGTACGCATATAACTTGGGAGTTTATATGATCTTTTTCCTTACTAATTTTATAGTCACAATCAGATATTCGTACATTATATAAATATCCTTAATTTATGTTAAACCCCAATTTAAATGAATTATTGTATGTATCCCCAAATGCATATATTTAAAAATTAAAAATCTTACCCCAATAAGTTATTAATTTTTAAATAATATTTATATAATTTGATTGTGATTACTCTCCTATGGGAGATAGGAAAAGTTACGCCATCTTCTATAATTTTTTTAGAAAAATTTGATTTTAGTTTTGGTTTATTTTAAAAATTATATGAATAATTATTAATAATTTGGTTTCAGTAAAAAAAATTAATAAATATAATTTATTTTTAATTTAGTTATAGAATAAAAATAGATTAATATTTGTGCCAGCATTCGCGGTTAAACAATTTATTTAAGTCAATTTTATAAGTTTATAATATGTTATATTAATTTAATATTTATTTATTTAGGTGGAATTTATAATTAAAATTAATTTTTAATAATTATTTTATTAAGTTTAAATTTTAAACTAGGATTAGATACCCTATTATTTTAAAGGTAAATTTTTAACTAGAATATTATTAGTTATGTTTTTTGAAACTCAAAAAATTTGGCGGTAATATATCTATTTAGAGGAATCTGTTTTATAATTGATAAACCACGATATTATTCACTTTATTTTTACTTGTATATCGCTATACATAGATTGTTCTTTAAGGAAATTTTCATTAACTTTAAAGAATTAAGTTAGGTCAAGGTGCAGTTTTTATAAAGTAAAAATGGATTACTAAAATTTTAAATTTTAAAGGAAAAAGTATTTATTTTATTTTTGAATGAGGATTTAACAGTAAATTTATCTAATTTGTTATTTTGAATAAAGCTCTATATTATGCACATATCGCCCGTCACTCCTAATTAAATTAGGATAAGTCGTAACAAAGTAATTTTACCGGAAGGTGAGGTTAGATAGAAGACTATAGCTTATTTAAAAGTATATTACTTACATTAATAAGAAAATCTTTGATTTAGTTTTAAATTAAATATAATTATGATATCTCTATTTAATTTTATTGTTAAAATAATTTTTTTAGTTTAATTAAACCAAAAATTAGTTAAAATCTGTGAAGGACTTTATTTATAATTATAAAAGTAATTTTTGTACCTTTTGTATCAGGGTAAATTAAAAATTTTAATTATTATTTATAATCCCGAATAAAAGAGTTAAAATTTTAAATTAATATATTTGTTTCAAAAAATTATTTAATATAAAATTAGTAATTATATGTTATTCGTTCTTTTTTTTATCTGGTTATTGAGGATTTAATTTAATTATAGAGTAATCTTTTATAATATTTAATTTTAAATTATTCTTAAACTATTAGGGACAATCTTAATAATTACTTATAATATAAATCATATTTGTATTTATTTTCTTTTAAATTTTGGTTTAAGTTTTTAATAAATTTATATATAAAATTAAAATTTTATTTTATTTAGGTTTTTACTTAATTTTTTTAAAAAATTTTTTATTAAAAAAAATAATGATTAAATTAGTATAGTTTATAAAATATAAATTATGAATTCAACAAATTTTATTTTCAACTGTTTACCAAAAACATTTTTTTTTGTTTTTATAAAAAATATGTTCTGCCCTATGATTGTTTAAATGGCTGCAGTATATTGACTGTACAAAGGTAGCATAATAATTAGTTTCTTAATTAGGAGCTTGAATGAATGAATAAATGAGAAATATATTTTATTTTTTTTTGTCTAAAATTTAATTTTTAAGTAAAAAAGCTTAATTTTATTTTAGGGACGATAAGACCCTATAGAACTTTATATTATTTTATATAAATAATTTAATTATATTTATTTATAAAAAATAATATTTTGCTGGGGAAGCAAATAAATTATTAATTTTATTTTATTAATTCATTTCTTTATGTTTTTTTTGTTCCTTTTTAAGGGTTAAAAGCTTAAGTTACCTTAGGGATAACAGCGTAATTCTAATGGGGAGTTCACATCTATATTAGAGTTTGCGACCTCGATGTTGAATTAAGATTATCTAAAGAAGCAGAATTCTTTAAATTAGGTCTGTTCGACCTTTAAATTCTTACATGATTTGAGTTCAAACCGGCGTGAGCCAGGTTGGTTTCTATCTTAAAATTTATTTAACTTATTTAGTACGAAAGGACCAGTAAGTTTTACAAATGTAATAAATTTAAATGTTTTGGCAGATTAATGCATTAAATTTAGGTTTTAAAAAAGTATATTAGTATACATTCATTAATTTATTTTATAAATTTTATAGTTTTATTAGTTTTTATTATAATTTCAGTAGGGTTTTTTACCCTTTTAGAGCGCAAAATTTTAGGTTATATTCAAATCCGAAAAGGTCCTAATAAGGTAGGAGTATTAGGGCTCCTTCAGCCTTTTAGAGATGGGGAAAAACTTTTTTTAAAAGAGCAAGTTTTTCCCATAAATTCAAATTATTTAATTTATATTATTTGTCCTTTTTTTGGTCTTGTTCAGTCTTTATTTTTATGAATTCTTTTTCCTTATTATATTAATTGTTTAGAAAACACATTAGGAGTTCTTTTTTTTCTTTGTTGTTCAAGACTTAGAGTATATAGTTTAATTATTTGTGGTTGATCTTCTAATAGAAGATACTCAATATTAGGTTGTATTCGAAGTGTTTCACAAGCTATTTCTTATGAAGTAAGATTATCTTTAATTTTATTAAGTTTTTTTTTATTAATTGATGGATATAATTTTATTCAGTTTTATTATATTCAATATTCATTATGACTAATTTTTTTATGTTTTCCTTTAGTTTTAGTTTGATTATCATGCTGTATAGCTGAGACAAATCGTACTCCTTTTGATTTTTCTGAAGGTGAAAGAGAGTTAGTTTCTGGATTTAATATTGAGTATGGTGGAGGGGGTTTTGCTCTTTTATTTATTTCTGAATATACTAGAATTATTTTTCTATGTTTAATTACTGTTTTATTATTTTTAGGTTCTGATGTTAATAGTTATTTTTTTTATATTAAAGTTGTTTTTTTGTGTTTTTTTTTTATTTGAGTTCGTTCAACTTTACCACGTTATCGTTATGATAAACTTATATATTTAGCTTGAAAGTGTTATTTACCTTTATGTTTGAATCTTTTGTTTTATTTTATTTTTTTAAAATCTCTATGTTTTTATCATTTTTTTTTGTTAAGTTAATAAATTTCTCTATCCAACGTTTTCAAAACGTTTACTTTTAATAAGCTAATTAACTTTAATTAGTTAATTTGTCTCATATTTTTGCTATTATTGGATCTGATACAAAATATCAGAAATATATAATTGTTAATATTATTCTTGTTATTGAGAATGGTAATTCTACTGGTCGTGCTCCAATTCATGTTAATAAAATTGTGATCGATAAAAATCTTCAGAAGTTGATTTGATTAATTGGATAAAATTGAATACCTTTAAATTTATTTTTTATTGAAAAAGGTTTAATTATTAAAATAATAATTGATATAAATAATGCTATTACTCCCCCTAATTTATTAGGAATTGATCGTAAGATTGCATAAGCAAATAAAAAATATCATTCTGGTTGAATATGAATAGGAGTCACTATAGGATTAGCAGGGATAAAATTATCTGGATCTGATAATATATAAGGTTTATATAAAACTAATATTATAAATATTGTTAATGAAATTGAAAATCCTATTAAATCTTTAATTGAGAAGAATGGGTGAAATGGGATTTTATCCTGATTTGATGTTATTCCAACAGGGTTTCTAGATCCTGTTTGGTGAAGAAAAAATAAGTGAATTATTGTTAGTATTGAGATAATAAATGGTAGTAAAAAATGAAGTCTAAAAAATCGTGATAATGTAGCATTGTCAACTCTAAAACCCCCTCAGATTCAATTTACTAATATTGTTCCTATATATGGAATTGCTGAAAGTAAGTTTGTAATTACTGTAGCTCCTCAAAATGATATTTGTCCTCATGGGAGTACATAACCTAAGAAAGCAGTTGCTATAGTTATAAGTATAATAATAATTCCTATTATTCATGTCTTTATTAAGTGATAAGATCCATAGTAAATTCCTCGTCCTACATGAAGGTATAAACAAATGAAAAATATTGATGCTCCGTTTGAGTGGATAGTTCGTATTAATCAACCATAGTTTACATCTCGTACAATATGATCAACTCTGCTAAATGCTATTTCTAAATTGGCGGTATAATGTATTGAAATAAAAATTCCTGTTATTAGTTGAATTATTAAACATACCCCTAATATTGATCCAAAATTTCATCATGATGATAAGTTTACAGGTCTAGGTAAATCAATTAATGAATTATTAATAATTTTAATAAGTATATCTTTTTTTCGTATAGGTTTATTCATATGTTTTTGATCGTAAAGGTCCTTTATGGATTTTTATAATATAAATTACTGATACTATTGTTAATAATAGTATTAAAAAGATTAATAAGGTAATAATTAAGTATTTTTTTATGAAAATTATGTTTAATGATAATATTTCTATATTATATATATTTATATTTCTATTTTGATTAATTTTTTCTAAAAGTATATCTTCTCTTAATATTACAATTAAAATTGAGGGTAAAAATATTTTTATTCTAATTTTAAACTTTTCATTTGATGCAATTCTTCTTATATATATAAATAAAATTAGTAGACCACCAATTAATATTAGAAACATAATTATAGGTATTCATGATCTTCTTATAGATTTAGCAATAATAATTGTTGATAAAAATGTTTGAATTATTAATATAATACCTATTGATATAGGGGTTTTTATTATTGAAATTATTGTAGGTACTACAATTATTGTTTTTATAATAATTATTTTAATTTCAGCAAATATTTTAAAAAAAAAATAAGTTTTGGGTACTTAAAATGTATTAATTTACTTTGTTGAAGTTTTAAAGGTATTATTCCTATCTCTAGTTTACAAGACTAATATTTATTAATTAAAATATTAAAACTTATTTATTATTTAATATTTTATATTGTTATGGCTTCTATTTTTTCTTTAGTTGTAGTTCGTAAACATATTTTTATATGTTTATTGAATCTTGAATTTATTATTATTTCTTTATTATTAATGTTTATATTTTATTTTATAATATTTAATGGAGGTTTATATATAATAATTATAATAATAGTATTTTTTGTGTGTGAAGGTGTTTTGGGTCTAAGAGTTTTAGTTAGAATAATCCGAATAGTTGGTAATGATTATTTATCTTCTTCATTTTTATGATAAAGTTTATTATATATGTAATATTTTTGACCCCTCTTATTTTTTATAAAAATTTTGTTTATATTATTCAGTTTATATATATTGTTATTTGTGTTTTTTTAATCTTTACAAATTTTAATAGTTTTTTTTCTTCTGTTTCGTATTCTTTAGGTTTAGATTGATTTTCTTATGGATTAATTATTTTAAGATTATTAATTTGTTCATTAATAAGAATTTCTATAGTATTTAATATTTATAAATCTTTTTATATTTTTATAAATATTTACATGTTAATATGTTTAATATTTATTTTTATAACTACTAATTATATATATATATATATATTCTTTGAATTTGTTTTATTTCCTTTAATAATTTTAATTTTAGGTTGAGGTTATCAACCTGAGCGTATAATTTCTAGATTATACTTACTTTTTTATACATTAATTGCTTCATTACCCTTTTTAGTAGTTATTATAAATATTTATAATATTTATGGTTCTTTATTTTTTGATTATTTAAAACTAATAAATGTTAATATATATATATATATATTTATAGTTTTTTGTTTTTTTATTAAAATACCTATGTTTATATTTCATTATTGACTTCCAAAAGCCCATGTCCAAGCTCCTGTTTCTGGTTCTATAATTTTAGCAGGTTTAATATTGAAGATTGGTGGTTATGGATTAATTCGTGTAATAAACTTATTTGAATTTATTTATATAAAATTTTCTTATTTATGGTATAGTCTTTCTATTGTAGGTTCTGTTTATATTTGTTTATTATGTATACTACAGGGTGATATAAAGTGTCTAGTAGCTTATTCTTCTGTTGCTCATATAGGTCTCTGTATTATAGGTTTAATAACAATAACAAGATGGGGTTTATGAGGTTCTTTTTTGTTAATATTAAGTCATGGTTTTTGTTCTTCTGGTTTATTTTATATAGTAAATATTTTTTATTGTCGAAGTCTAAGTCGAAGATTTTATGTAAATAAAGGTCTATTAATATATATACCAAGTTGCTCTTTATTTTGGTTTCTTTTATGTTGTTTTAATATAAGATGTCCTCCTAGTTTAAATTTTTTTAGAGAATTCTTTATTCTTATTAGTATAATTAAATACTGAGGCTTTTCTGTATTTTATTTTATATTAATTTCTTTTTTTTGTGCTTGTTTTAGTTATTATCTCTATAGATTTATTCATAATGGTGTTTATTGTAATTTATATAGATTTATAAGTGTTTCTGTTTTAGAAACTTTATGTATTTTTATACATTTGTTTCCTTTAGTAGTTCTTTCTTTAGGTTTAATAATTTTAATATAATATTTAAGTAGTTTATTTTTAAAATAAAGATTTGTGGTTTCTTTGAAGTTTTTATACCTTAAGTTAATGTTTAATTTAATTTTATATAAGGTTTGATTTTTTATTTTATTTTTTTTTTCTTTTTTTTTTCTTGTTTTAGGATTTTTATTTGTTTATAGTGGAGGTTGTTTAATACTTGAATGATTTTTATTTAGTATAAATTCTGTTAATGTAGTTTATTTAATTTATTTAGATTGAATTTCTCTTTTTTTTTGTTTTGTGGTTTTATTTATTTCTTCTATAGTAGTTATTTACAGAGAAGTTTATATAGGTTCTTGTAATAATAATACTATACGTTTTCTTTTTTTGGTTTTGTTATTTGTATTAAGAATACTTTTAATAATTTTAAGTCCCAATATAATTAGAATTATATTAGGGTGGGATGGATTAGGATTAGTCTCTTATTGTTTAATTATTTTTTATATATCTATAAAAAGATATTTGGCTGGTATATTAACTTGTCTTATTAATCGTTTAGGGGATATTGGTCTTTTAATTTCTATTTCTTGAATATTTTCTTATGGAAGTTGAAATTTTTTGTTTTTTTTAAATTATTATGATTCTTATATTATTTATATAATTATTATTTCTTCTTTTACTAGGAGTGCACAAATCCCCTTTTCAGTTTGACTCCCAGCAGCTATAGCTGCTCCAACTCCAGTTTCTTCATTAGTTCATTCTTCTACTTTAGTTACGGCAGGTGTTTATTTGTTAATTCGTTTTTATCATTTTTTCTATTTTAATAGTTATATTATATTTTTTATATCTTTTATAACTATAATTATATCTTCTTTTTGTGCTAATTATGAATTTGATTTAAGGAAAATTATTGCTCTATCTACTTTAAGACAGCTTGGTTTAATAATAAGATGTCTTTTTATAGGTTTAGTAACTTTTTCTTTTTTTCATTTACTTACACATGCTATGTTTAAATCTCTTTTATTTTTATGTTCTGGTATTATGATTCACATAATAAATGGAAATCAAGATATTCGTTTTATAGGTTCATTAATTTTTTCAATACCTTTAACTTGTTGTTGTTTTAATATTTCTAATTTAGCTTTATTTGGTATACCTTTTTTATCTGGGTTTTATTCTAAAGATATTATTTTGGAAATAGGTTCATTTAATGGAATGAACTTTTTTTCATTAATTATTATGTATATAAGTTTAGGTCTTACTTCTTTTTATAGAATTCGTTTATTTTTTTATAGAATGATTTATAATTATAAGGGTTTATCTATATTAAACTATAGAGAGTATATTGGTATAATAAAATTAAGAATTATTTTTCTTTGTTTTTTTTCTATTATGTTTGGTTGTGGTTTTATATGAATTATAAGCTTTGATATAGGTTTTTTTTTATTACCATTTGATTTAAAAATAATAAGATTAATAATGATTATATTTGGTTTATTATTAGGTTATGAATCAAATAATTTTAGTTTAACTTTTTCCATATACTGGTTTTTTTTAAATAGTAATATATGATTTATATACAGTCATTTTTATTATTTATGTAATTTTACTTATTATTCTGGATTTAATTTATATAAATCAGTAACTTGAGGAGAGTATTATGGTTCTATAGGTTTATCTTATTATTTAATTAAGTTTTCTAATTTTATACAGTTTTATAGAATAAGTCCTTTTAAATTTTTTTTAATAAGATTTATAATTTGATTATTTTTTATAATTTAATTCTTATAGCTTATATAGAGTAGATTAGTGAAGTTAATCAGGAAATTAATATTTAAGAATATTTTCTTAAGTATAATATACTATTTTTTTATTGAAAATAAAATGTTTTAATAAACTATATGAAATTTAAGAGAAAAACGGAATTTAACCGCTTAAAGAATTAGTTAGCAGCTATTCTTTTACTTGTTCTCTTTTAATTAGATTTTTAATCAATTTTTTCATTAACAATGAAATGCCTCTTTTTTTTAGCTTTAATTAAGACATGAAAGGGTTATCTTTAATTTTATAGGTCGAAACTATATGTAAATTTTACTTCTATGTCAAAGATTAATTCTTTTGAATACCTTTTGATTGCAAATCAAATATTATAATTAAATATAATCCTATCTTGTTCATTTTATAATTCCTCTATTTCATTCATGGTATAATCCTAAAATTAAGATTATTAAAAATAATCATGATGTAATTATTCATTTAATTGTTATCGCTCTTTTTATAGTTAAAATTATTGGTATAATTATAATAATTTCAATATCAAAAATTAAGAAAATTACTGCAATTAAGAAAAAATGAATTGAGAATGGGATTCGTCTATAAGATATTGGGTTGAATCCACATTCAAAAGGTCTTGACTTTTGTGTATCATTTATTGATTTTTTTCTTAGTGTTTTTATTATTAATAGTATAATAAATATTAATACTATAATAGTATAAGAAGAGTATATTATTAAATTAATTTTTCATTTTTGAAAAAACCTTTAAGTTGGAAGCTTAATATACTTATTTATACTAAATGAAATTAACCCCCTCATCAGTATACTGATAAATATAAAAATAGTCAAACTACGTCTACAAAATGTCAGTATCATGCAGCTGCTTCAAATCCAACATGATGATTAATTGAAAAGTGTAGTTTTTTAGCTCGAATTATTGATGTTGTAATAAATAATGTTCCTACAATTACATGTAATCCGTGAAATCCTGTACTTAAATAGAAAGTTGCTCCATATACTGAATCAGAAACAGAGAAGGGTGCTTCATAATATTCAATTGCTTGAAGTATAGTAAAATATATTCCTAAATTTACTGTGATAATTATTCCTTGAATTATTTGAGTAAAATTATTATTAATTAAGGCGTTATGAGCTCATGTAATTGATATTCCTGATGATAGGAGAATTATTGTATTTAATAAAGGAATATTTAATGGGTTGAATGATTTAATTCCTAAAGGAGGTCATATTATTCCAATTTCAATACTTGGGGATAATCTTCTATGAAAAAATGCTCAAAAGAAGGAAAAAAAAAATAGAACTTCAGATGTGATAAATAAGATTATTCCTCATTTTATTCTTTTAATTACTACTTTTGTATGTATACCTTGGTATGTAGATTCTCGTACTACATCTCGTCATCATAGAAATATATTTGTTAAAGTAATTAATAATCCTGTATTTATTAATCATGATTCTTGAAATTGAATAAGTATAATAGTTCCTGAAGTTATTGATATAAGTCCAATTGACCCAACAATTGGTCATGGTCTATAAGTGACAAGGTGAAATGGGTGATTTTTCATTTAGATTTCTCTTGAATAAAGTCTAGTAAGAGTTATAAATACATATGATTGAATAAATGCAACAGCTATTTCAAATATCATTAATCCTAAGAATAGTCATATAAATATTCATATTAATATTCCTGATGTGTTATTTCCTAGTAATGTTATTAGTAAGTGACCTGCAATTATATTAGCTCTTAATCGAACAGCTAAAGATCCTGGGCGAATGATGTTTCTAATAGATTCAATAATGACTATAAATGGAATTAATATTGAAGGTGTACCTGTTGGTACTAAGTGACATAATATGTCATTTGTTTTTTTTGTCCATCCAAAAATTATTATAGACATTCATATTGTTAGTGCTATTGGTAATGAACAAACTAAGTGAGATGTAGGGGTAAAAACATAAGGAAATAATCCTATCACATTATTAATAAGAATAAATATAAATATTCTTACTATAATTATTGATATTTTTTGACTTTTTGTTAATATCTTAATTTCTAATGAAATCCTTATTATTATTAAGTTTATAATAAATAACAGTTTGTTGTTAATATTTCAGTATCTTATTGGTATTATTAAAAATAATAATGTTGATGCTCAGTTTAATGAAAAAATTCCTGTTGATGGATCAAATACAGAAAATAAGTTGTTTATCATTTTCAATTAAATTTTTTTAAATGTATCTTTATATTTATTTTTACATTAGGTGAGTAGTAAAAGTAATTAATATAAATAAATATTATTAAGCAAAAAATGGTTCATATTCTAATTGTTGTTCATCATATTGGTGATATTTGAGGGATAAAAGAATACTTATTAAGTATTTTAAATTTGACAAACTTAAGTTTTTTTTATTAAACTAACTCTTTCATCAAGAGTATTTGTTTACTATAATTTGGTTTAAGAGACCAACACTTTTTTTTTAAGTCACTTAATGTTATTGCTTAAGTATTCATTTAATAAATGAATTTATTTTAATAGATTCAATACTAATAGGTATAAATCTGTGATTTGCACCACAGATTTCTGAACATTGACCAAAATATATTCCAGGACGTATTATTATAATGTTACCTTGATTAATTCGTCCGGGTGATCCATCAATTTTAATTCCTAGTGCTGGGATAGTTCATGAGTGAATAACATCATCAGATGTTACAAGAATTCGTGACTGAATATTGTAGGGTAATGAAATTCGATTATCTGTTTCAATTAGTCGAAATTCATTTAGTTTAATTCTGTTTGATGGTTTTATATAAGATTCAAATTCTATTTTTAGAAAATCTGAATATTCATATGATCAATATCATTGATGCCCAATTGCTTTAATAGTAATTATTGGTTTATTAATTTCTTCAATTAAATATAAAATTTTAAGGGATGGTATTGCAATAACAATAAGAATTATGGCAGGTATAATTGTTCAAATTGTTTCAATTAGTTGACCTTCCATTAAATTTCGATTAATCATTTTATTAAAAAAAATTGATACAATTATGTATATTACTGTGATAGTAATTATTGTAATAATAATTATTGTATGATCATGGAATTTAATTAATTGTTCTATAATAGGTGAAAGTGCATCTTGGAACTTTATTATTATTCATGAAGCTATTTCTAATAAAAATAAGAAAATTTATGTATGAATTTTAAGTTCATTGCACTACTCTGCCACATTAGATCTAGTTTTTAACTAATTGTGGTAATTCAGCATATGAATGTTCTTCAGGTGGTGAAGATTGAAGCCATTCAATTGATGAATTATTTATTACAGAAAATAAGATTAAACGTTTTGATAAAAAACTTTCTCATATAATGAAAATTAATAATATAATTCCTATTAATGAAATTATTCTTCCAATAGAAGAAATTATGTTTCATATAGTATATATATCTGGATAATCTGAGTATCGTCGCGGTATTCCTCTTAACCCTAAGAAGTGTTGAGGAAAAAATGTTATATTGACTCCTACAAATATAATTGAGAATTGAATTTTTAATCATTTAGGATTTATAGTAATTCCTGTAAATAATGGAAATCATTGAATTAATCCTGCTATGATAGCAAATACTACACCTATAGATAAAACGTAGTGAAAATGAGCTACTACATAATATGTATCATGTAAAACTACATCAATAGATGAATTTGATAAAATAATTCCTGTTAATCCTCCTATGGTAAACAGAAATACAAATCCTATTGCTCATATTATTGATACTGAAATTTTATTAGAAACGCCGTGTATAGTTGCTATTCATCTAAATACTTTAATACCTGTTGGTACTGCAATAATCATTGTTGCTGATGTAAAATATGCTCGGGTGTCAACATCTATTCCTACAGTAAATATATGGTGAGCTCAAACAACAAAACCTAAAATTCCAATAGATATTATTGCATATACTATTCCAATATAGCCAAATGATTCAGTTTTACCTCTTTCTTGATTAATAATGTGAGAAATTAACCCAAATCCAGGTAAAATTAAAATATACACTTCAGGGTGTCCAAAAAATCAAAATAAGTGTTGATAAAGGATTGGGTCCCCCCCACCGGCAGGATCAAAAAAGGTTGTGTTAATATTTCGGTCTGTTAATAATATAGTAATAGCTCCTGCTAGTACTGGTAGAGATAATAAAAGTAATACTGCTGTAATAATAACTGATCAAACAAATAATGGTAAACGGTCTATTGTTATTCCTGATGATCGTATGTTAATTACTGTAGTAATGAAATTAACCGCTCCTAGAATAGATGAAATACCTGCAAGATGAAGTGAAAAAATTGATAAATCAACTCTTACTCCCGCATGAGCAATATTTCTTGATAGAGGTGGATAAATTGTTCATCCTGTTCCAACTCCTATTTCCACTATAGATCTTATAGATAGGAGAGTAAGAGATGGGGGTAAAAGTCAGAATCTTATATTGTTTAGTCGAGGAAATGCTATATCTGGTGCTCCAATTATAAGTGGAAGTAGCCAGTTTCCAAAACCTCCAATTATAATAGGTATAGCTATAAAAAAGATTATAATAAATGCATGAGATGTAACAATAACATTATAAACTTGATTATTGTTAATAAATGAACCTGGATTAGCTAATTCAATTCGAATAATTATACTTAATATTATACCTACTAAACCTGATCAGATACCAAATAAGAAATATAATGTGCCAATATCTTTATGATTTGTAGAGTATAGTCATTTAATCATTAGCATAATGATTAAATAACAAGATGGCTGATATAGGCAATAAATTGTAAATTTATTTATGAATAAAAATTCTCTTGTTAATTTTGTTTAGTTTTATAGTTTAATAAAAAACCTTAAATTGCAAGTTTAATACTGATAAATAATATATCTAAGACTTAAACTTAGTATATATTTTTAACTTTGAAGGTTAATAGTTTAAATTAACTTAAAGCCTTTAGTAATTAAGAAAAATTTTTTATTCTAATTACTAAAGGTATAAGCAGATTTACTCATAGGGTTCTAAATTTTATTTTATAATATTGTATATTTCATTTTAATATTGTATTAAAGTTAAATATTGTAGTGAATGCTAATCGTAAATAAAATATTATTACTAATAATGATGACAAAATTATTATTGTTATTATTATTAATCTGTTTTCTTTAATTATTATTTGTATAGTTATAATTTTAGGTAAAAATCCTATTAAAGGAGGTATTCCTCCTATAGATAATATATTTATTCATAAATTAATTTTAATTCATGGATTAAATTTGTTTAAAATTATTTGATTAATAAAATTCACTTTTATTTGTTTTAGTAAAATTATTATAGTAAAAATTAAAGTGGAATAAATTAACATATAACTAACTCAAGTTACATTTGATTTAATCACTATGAGTATTAATCCTATGTTAAAAATTGATGAATAAGCAATAATTTTACGTATTGAGGTTTGATTTAAGCAAAATAGTGCCCCAACTGTTATTCTTAATAACATTGATATTTCTATATTTATTGTACAGTATGAAATAATAACTAAAGGAGGAATTTTTATAATAGTAATTAGTGTAAATATAACTATATATTTAAGGTTTTCTACAATAAATAAAACTCAATTATGAAAAGGTGCTACCCCAATTTTAATTAACATGGATACATTTAATAAAAAGGTTTCATTATCTATACTAACCCCAACTAGTATAGAAACAATTCCTAATAATAAAAATGCAGATGCTATTCTTTGGATAATAAAATATTTAATTGAAGACTCTTCTCTTGAGATTTTATCTGTTTGTATAAATGGAATAAAAGATAAAATTGAAATTTCTAGACCCATTCATATTGAGATTCAGTTGTTTGAACAAATTGATATAGTAACCCCAATTACTATACAATTTGCCAATAAAACTTTAGTTGAATTGAAATATATTAGAAAGAAGATTTATTCTATATTTAGGGTATGAACCTAAAAGCTTAATTTAGCTTATCTTTCTGTAGTTTAGTGTAAGATGCACATAAATTTTTGGGTTTTAAGGATGAGTTTAATTCTCTACACTACAATAGGAGTATAAATAAATACTTTTTTATTCTATCAAAATAACCCTTAAAATCAGGCATCCTATT